GGATCAGATATCTCATGGCGAATTCTTCAGAAAAAAGTTTGTCTTCCACAATGGAATCTGATAAGTGAGATTTCGAACAAGTGTTTACATAATCTTCTTCTGTCCGAAGAAACGATTCATCGAAATAATGAGTCACCGTTGATATGGACACATCTGGGATCGCCAAATGTTCGGGAGTTCTTCTATTCAATCCTTTTTATTCTTCTTGTTGCTGGATATCTCGTTCGTCCACATCTTCTCTTTGTTTTCCGAGCCTCTAGTGAGTTACAGCCAGAGTTCAAAAAGGTCAAATCTTTGATGACTCCATCATACATGATTGAGTTGCGAAAACTTCTGGATAAGTATCCTATATCGGAATCGAATTCCTTCTGGTTAAAGAATCTCTGTCTGGTTGCTCTGGAACAATTAGGAGATTCCCTAGAAGAAATCCGGGGTTCTGCTTCTGGCGGCAACATGCCGTTGGGTGGTGGTCCGGCTTATGGGGTCAAATCAATACGTTCTAATAAAAAATATTTTAATATTAATCTCATCGATATCATCGATCTCCTAAGTATCATACCAAATCCCATCAATCGAATCACTTTTTCGAGAAATACGAGACATCTAAGTCATACAAGTAAAGATATCTATTCATTGATAAGAAAAAGAAAAAGGGTGAACGGTGATTGGATTGAGGATAAAATCGAATCCTGGGTCGCGAGCAGCGATTCGATTGATGAAGAAGAAAGAGAATTATTGGTTCAGTTGTCCACTTTAACGACAGAAAAAAGGATTGATAAAATTCTATTGAGTCTGACTCATAGTGATCATTTATTAAAGAACGACTCTGGGTATCAAATGGTTGAACAACCGGGAGCAATTTACTTACGGTACTTAGTTAACATTCATAAAAAGTATCTAATGAATTATGAGTTCAATACATCTTGTTTAGCAGAAAGACGGGTATTCCTTGCTCATTATCAGACAATCACTTATTCACAAACCTCATGTGGGGCTAATAGGTTTCATTTCCCATCTCATGGAAAACCCTTTTCGCTCCGCTTAGCCTTATCCCTCTCTAGGGGTATTTTAGTGATAGGTTCTATAGGAACTGGACGATCCTATTTGGTCAAATACCTAGCGACAAACTCCTATGTTCCTTTTATTACGGTATTTTTGAACAAGTTCCTGGATAACACGCTTAAAGGTTTTCTTATTGATGCTAGTGACGATATTGATGCTAGCCACGATATCGATCGTGGCCTTGATACGGAGCTGGAGCTGCTAATTATGATGAATGCACTAACTATGGATATGATGCCGGAAATCGACCCATTTTCTATCACCCTTCAATTCGAATTAGCAAAAGCAATGTCTCCTTGCATAATATGGATTCCAAACATTCATGATCTGGATGTGAATGAGTCGAATTACTTATCCCTCCGCCTATTAGTGAACTATCTCTCCAGGGATTGTGAAAGATGGTCCACTAGAAATATTCTTGTTATTGCTTCCACTCATATTCCTCAAAAAGTGGATCCCGCTCTAGTAGCTCCGAATAAATTAAATACGTGTATTAAGATACGAAGGCTTCTTATTCCACAACAACGAAAGCGCTTTTTCACTCTTTCATATACTAGGGGATTTCACTTGGAAAATAAAATGTTCCATACTAATGGATTCGGGTCCATAACCATGGGTTCCAATATACGAGATCTTGTAGCACTTACTAATGAGGCCCTATCGATTAGTATTACACAGAATAAATCAATTATAGACACCAATACAATTAGATCCGCTCTTCATAGAAAAACTTGGGATTTGCGATCCCAGGTAAGATCGGTTCAGGATCATGGGATCTTTTTCTATCAGATAGGAAGGGCTGTTGCACAAAATGTACTTCTAAGTAATTGCCCTATAGATCCTATACCTATCTATATGAAGAAGAAATCATGTAATGAAGGGGATTCGTCTTTGTACAAAGGGTACTTCGAACTTGGAACGAGCATGAAGAAATTAACGATACTTCTTTATCTTTTGAGTTGTTCTGCCGGATTGGTTGCTCAAGATCTTTGGTCTCTACCCGAACCCGATGAAAAAAATGGGATCACTTCTTATGAACTCGTTGAGAATGATTCTGATCTAGTTCATGGTCTATTAAAAGTAGAAGGCGTTCTGGTGGGATCCTCACGGACAGAAAAAGATTGCAGTCAGTTTGATAATGATCGAGTGACATTGTTTCTTCGGCCCGAACTAAGGAATCCCTTAGATATGATGCAAAATGGATCTTGTTCTATCCTTGATCATAGATTTCTCTATGAAAAATACGAATCGGAATTGGAAAAAGGGGGGGGAGCCCTCGATCCGCAACAGATAGAGGAGTATTTATTCAATCCCATAGTTTGGGCTCCTAGAATATGGAACCTCCGGAGCTTTCTATTTGATTGTATCGAAAGGCCCAATGAATTAGGATTTCCTTATTGGGCCGAGTCATTGCGGGGCAAGCGGATCATTTATCATG